CCAACAAACAGAAAAATAACAACTTCAATAATGAATTTATAAATCGAATTGAGGCTTTAGAGACAGTATTTCTTTCTCGCAATATACTTGAAACAAAGACTAGATTATGGAATGCTGAGACTAAAAATAAAAATGATTTCCTAGTTAAAATGTATGATCCCTTTTTGAATGGGATGTATCGTGGAAGAATGAAGAAATTTTTTTCATCTTCAGAAAATTCGCGAAAAAATTGCACAGAAAAATCTGAACTAAATAAAATTCATGGTATCCTTCTTCCCTATCCTAATTTCCGAGAATTTGAACAGAAAATAGAAAGATCAGAAAAAAAACAAGGAAAAATTGATTCAAAGAATAGGGTCAATTTTTTATTCAACGCAATTATAACTCGTAAAAAAAAATCTATTGGAATAAATGAAATCGGTAAAAAACCCCCTCGATGGGCATACAAATTAATCAGCGAGTCACAAGAGTCTTCAAAATACCGAGACCAACTCGTAGTATTGGAATACCACATTCGATCAAGAAAAGCTAAACGTGAAAATTTTTTTACTGATAAGAGGCGGAGGGGTGATCCTGATACTTATACTATAAGAACTTCGTTGTCTTTTCTATATTATTTGGAAGAACCAGATTTTCGCCGAGACCTAATCAAAGGATCTATGCGTGCTCAAAGGCGTAAAACGGTTATTTGGGAATTGTTTCAAGGAAAGGCTCATTCCCCCTTTTTTATGGAAAGAATGAAGAAACCCCCCTTTGCTATATCCGAGCTAATGAAAGTTTTTTTTAGAAATTGGGTAGGTAAAGAGCCCGAATTCCAAATTTTCGATTATACAAACGAACAGACAAAAAGAGGAGAAGAAAAGAAAAAAAGAGGAGAAAAAAAGAAAAACTTGCGTGAAAAAGCGCAGTTAAGGGTAGTAGAAGCCTGGGAGAACTTTCCATTTTCACACTTCACAAGAGGTTCTTTGTTAATAGCTCAATCAATTTTTAGAAGATATATTAAATTCCCCTCATTGATAATAGCTAAGAATATTGGCCGTATTTTATTATTGCAATTTCCGGAATGGTCTGAGGATTTCCAAGACTTGAATAGAGAAATGTATATAAAATGCACCTATAATGGTATTCAATTCTCCGAAACAGAATTTCCTAAAAATTGGTTAAGCGAAGGTATTCAGATAAAAATCTTATATCCTTTTCGTTTGAAACCTTGGCACAGATCTAAGCTACGACTCTCTGATAGAGATCTAATGAAAAAGAAAGAACAAAATGTAAAAGATGATTTTGATTATTGTTTTTTAACAGTTGGGGGAAAGGAAGCGAAATATCCTTTTGGTGCTCCTCGAGAAACACCTTCCTTTTTTGAACCCATTTTTAAAGATCTAAACTATAAATGGAATTTTAGAGTTTTAAAAAAAATAAAAACCTTTGTTGTATACGTCCCACAAGATGCAAAAAACTATGTTATTCAAAACTTTCTATTTGTAAAACGAATAATAAAAGAACTTTTAAAAGAAAATAAAATTCGATTATTTATACCGAGAGAAATATATGAATCAAAAACAGAAAAGGATTCTATAATCAGCAATCAGAGAATTCATGACTCACTTAGCCAAATTCGATCTACGGATTGGATAAATTATTCACGGGCAGAAGAGAAAATGCAAAATATGATTGATAGAACAAGCACAATCAGAAATCAAATAGAAAAAATAGAAAAAGAGAAAAAAAAAGTAACACCAGTAATCAAAAGAAGTCCTAACAAAAAAAATAAAAATAATAATGGAGAATCACCCCAAAATATTTGGAAAAGATTAAAAGGCAAAAATATTCAATTAATAGTTAAATTCAAATTTTTTAGAGCCATTTTCATTGCAAAAATATACATAGACATCCTTCTATGTATCATTAATATGTCCAGAATCCTTCTACAACTTTTTAGCGAATCAACAAAAAAAATTATTGATAAATACATTTACAATAATGAAATAAATCAAGAACGAATAAAAACAAAAATTGACTTTATTTCGACTAGAAAAGAGGATCTTTATAATCTTCAAAATAGTAAGCGGAAGTCACATATTTTTTTTGATTTATCTTACTTGTCACAAATAGATGTATTTTTAAAATTATCACAACCCCAAGTTACTAACTTGTATAAGTTAAGATCTATTCTTCAATATAATGGTCCGTCTTTTTTTCTTAAGACTGAAATAAAGAATTTTTTTGGAAGACAAGGAGTATTTCATTCTGAATTAAGCCAGAAGAAACTTCCAAATTTTGGAATAAATCCATCGAAAAACTGGTTAAGAGGTCATTATCAATCCGATTTCTCTCAGATTACATGGTCTAGATTAGTACCACAAAAATGGCAAAATGGAATCAATCAATGCCATACGTCTCAAAATAAAGATTTAAACAAACGGTATTCCTATGAAAAAGACCAAGTACTTTATTACAAAAAAAAAAAAAATTCGAAAGTATATTCATTACCAAATAATGAGGATAATTTAAAAAAAAACTATAGATATGATCTTTTATCAGATAAATATATTAATTCTGAAACTAAGAAGAACTCCTATATTTATAGCTACTCATTAGAAGCACATAAGAACCAAGAAAATTCCACCAGAAGTAAAGAAAAATTTGTGAACATACTGAAGACTATTCCTATCAAGAATTATCTCGGAAAAAGTTATATTATATATATGGAAAAAAATCCAGATAGAAAATATTTGTATTGTAAGATTCGCAATTTTTTGCTAAGAAAAAAGGTGGATATTGACGCCTCGATTAAGATCGATCCTAACCATAATACAAATATTAAGCGTCGACCTATTAAGTACAAAATAATGGAAAAAATAATTGATAAAATTCATAATAACGGTCTTTTTTATCTTCCGATTTATTCAAATTCCGAAATCCATCACAAAAAGGTCTTTTTTGATTGGACGGGAATCAATGAAAAAATCTTAAATGGCCCCAATCTGGAAATTGTTTTATTCCCAGAGTTTGTGATACTTTATCAGAAATATAAAGAGAAACCTTGGTTTATCCCAAGCAAATTACTTCTTTTTAATTGGAATATAAATCAAAATCAAGAAAAAAAAGAACCAAATCTTGGATCATTTATCCCAAACTTGATTAAAAAAGATTATGCCGAATGGCTCACGAGTACAGAAAACCTACGTATCTTCCTTAAAAACCGAGATTTTCTTTTTCAATTAAGATCGGATGCTGCTTTGAATCAACAAATCACAAATAATATGAAGATATATTGTCTTCTGCTTAAGCTGAGAAATCCAAGAAAAGTTACTATAGCCTCTATTCAAAGGAAAGAAATGAATCTGAATATAATGTTATTAAAAAGGTATTTGCATATTACAGAATTACGGAAAAAGGGATTATTAATTATCGAACCTGCCCGTCTATCCGTAAAAAATGACGGACAGTTTTTTATGTATCAAATCATAGGTATTTCATTGGTTCATAAGAGTAAGCAACAAAGTAATCAAAGATACCGAGAACAAAAAAATGTTGCTAAGAATAATTTAGATGAATCCATTCCAAGACATAAAAGAAAAACTCTAAATAGAGACAAAAATCATTCTAATTTTCGTGTTCCTGAAAATATTTTATCGTCTAGACGTCATAGAGAATTGAGAATTCTAATTGCTTTCAATTTAAGGAATAGGAATGGTGCGCATAGAAATCCAGTATTTTGCAAGGAGAACAAGATAAAAAGCTGGAATCAATTTTTGGATGAAAGTAAACATTTTTACAGAAATCAAAATGAATTAATTAAATTCAAGTTCTTTTTTTGGCCTAATTTTCGATTAGAAGATTTAGCTTGTATGAATCGTTATTGGTTTGATACCAATAATGGGAGCCGTTTGAGTATGTTAAGGATATATATGTATCCATGATTTCAAATTTGGAGTTTCCTATATATTCTGTTGTTCTATCAATCATATTTTGCATTTTTTCTTCTGTCAGTGATCTGTATATATCCATGTTATATGCAAGCAACCAGATGCCCATATGCGCTGTCTTACATCCGATACTGCAATACTAAGGAAATGGCGGCGTAGGAAATGAGGTATCAATTAAAGCTAGAAATGAATCAACAGAATCTTCATACTAAACTATTTGGTATCGTCTTTTTGTATCACTATCCAAATTAACTAAAAAATCGGATTGAGTCATCTTTATTGAAAAAATAAGGAGTCTAGAAATAAATTCCGTAGACTACATTCAAATTTCTGACATTATTATTACTGATCAATAAAATAAATATCTGTAAAAAGGGGAGTGTTAAATTCTTTTATGGTAAAAAATTCATTTATTTCGATTATTTCGCAAGAACAAGAAGAAAACAAAGAAAACAGCGGATCTGTTGAATTTCAAGTAGTCAGTTTCACCAATAAGATACGGAGACTTACTTCACATTTGGAATTGCACAAAAAAGACTATTTATCTCAGAGAGGCCTGCGGAAAATTCTGGGAAAACGTCAACGGCTGCTGGCTTATTTGTCAAAAAAAAATAGAGTGCGTTATAAAGAATTAATAGGCCAGTTGGATATTCGAGAGAGAAAAACTCGTTAATTTGAAGAGTTAGTTTGAATTAAGTTTGATGAACTTCTTTTCGCTTTCAGCAATTCATGGACGAATGAATCAGGAAAAACCTATGACTGTACCAGCTACAAGAAAAGACCTCATGATAGTCAATATGGGACCTCACCACCCATCAATGCATGGTGTTCTTCGACTCATTGTTACTCTAGATGGTGAAGATGTTATTGACTGTGAACCCATATTGGGTTATTTACACAGAGGTATGGAAAAAATTGCGGAAAATAGAACAATTATACAATATTTGCCTTATGTAACACGTTGGGATTATTTAGCTACTATGTTCACAGAAGCAATAACTGTAAATGCGCCAGAGCTATTAGGCAATATTCAAGTCCCTAAAAGGGCCAGTTATATCAGAGTCATTATGCTGGAGTTAAGTCGTATAGCTTCGCATTTGTTATGGCTTGGCCCTTTTATGGCAGATATTGGGGCACAGACTCCTTTCTTCTATATTTTTCGAGAAAGAGAATTGATATATGACCTATTCGAAGCTGCCACCGGGATGCGAATGATGCACAATTTTTTTCGTATTGGAGGAGTCGCTGCTGATTTACCTCATGGCTGGATAGAAAAATGTTTGGATTTTTGCGATTATTTTTTAACAGGCATTGCTGAATATCAAAAGCTTATTACACGGAATCCCATTTTTTTAGAACGAGTTGAAGGAGTAGGCATTATTGGTGGAGAGGAAGCAATAAATTGGGGTTTGTCGGGACCAATGCTACGAGCTTCCGGAATACAATGGGATCTTCGTAAAGTTGATCATTATGAGTGTTACGACGAATTTGATTGGGAAGTCCAATGGCAAAAAGAAGGGGATTCATTAGCTCGTTATTTAGTACGAATCAGTGAAATGACAGAATCCATAAAAATTATTCAACAGGCCCTAGAAGGAATTCCGGGGGGGCCTTATGAAAATTTAGAAATCCGCCGCTTTGATAGAGGAAAGGATCCTGTATGGAATGATTTTGACTATCGATTCATTAGTAAAAAACCTTCTCCTACTTTTGAATTGTCGAAACAAGAACTTTATGCGAGAGTCGAAGCACCAAAGGGAGAATTGGGAATTTTTCTGATAGGAGATAAGAGTGTTTTCCCTTGGCGATGTAAAATTCGCCCGCCGGGGTTTATTAATTTGCAAATTCTTCCTCAGTTAGTTAAAAGAATGAAATTGGCTGATATTATGACGATACTAGGTAGTATAGATATCATTATGGGAGAAGTTGATCGTTAAAATGATAATTGATACAACAGAAGTACAAGCTATCAATTCTTTTTCTAGATTGGAATCCTTAAAAGAGGTCTATGGGATCATATGGATGCTTATCCCTATTTTTACTCCTGTATTAGGAATCACAATAGGTGTACTAGTAATTGTTTGGTTAGAAAGAGAAATATCTGCGGGGATACAACAACGTATTGGCCCTGAATACGCAGGACCTTTGGGAATGCTTCAAGCTCTAGCAGATGGGACCAAATTACTTTTCAAAGAGAATCTTCTTCCATCTAGAGGAGATACTCGTTTATTCAGTATTGGACCATCTATAGCAGTCATATCAATTTTATTAAGTTATTTAGTAATTCCTTTTGGTTATCACTTTGTTCTAGCCGATCTCAGTATCGGTGTTTTTTTATGGATTGCTATTTCAAGTATTGCTCCTGTCGGCCTTCTTATGTCAGGATATGGCTCAAATAATAAATATTCTTTTTTAGGTGGTCTACGAGCTGCTGCTCAATCAATTAGTTATGAAATACCATTAACTCTATGTGTGTTATCAATATCTCTACGTGTGATTCGTTAAGACATAAATTTCCCCCTACTTCTTTTCTTTCTAGGAAGGAAGTCTCATGAAAAGAGTTGAACATATCTTTTCGTTTTTTTATTCATTTTTCAGGGGTTGATGAAGGAAACCAGATAGTTATATGAGTGAACGAAACGGCTTATCAATTTGCAGTAAAAGATTGAATCTCATTTCCTATGTACAAGAGTTAAGAAAAGTAAACATAAGTATTAGAGACTGTTTACCCCAAGATTGATTAGTCATCATGACTTGAAGCGGGTTCAAAAGATCCATTTTATGGGGTTTTTACTATCTAATACCAGATGTATTACCCGAAAGTAGATTGATAAAAATGAGTGGATAGCTAGGAACACTAAGGTACACAAAGGATTCGTAATAGAGATTATGTAAGTGTATTTTTCTGTGTATAAACCGAATTATAATTGGGGCTTTAAGTTGGTAGAAATGATCAAGGAGTACTTCCCACGATTCCGATCCAGAGTATACTTCTATTCACCGATTAAATAAATAACTATCCAGAACGAAGTAATCCTTTAACTTTGTTTAACGTCCCCCTTTTTTTGAGAAAGGAGAATAGGAACGAAAAAAATAGAAAGACTGAATGGAATTGCACTAGAAAAAAGATATTTTTTTCTTTCTATCTCTATATAGAGCTAGAATTTTTGGCATGATTGGTGAACTAATGCAACGTCTAATTGGATTTCGTAATTGAAAAAGATAGGGTGAAATATCTATTGATATTGCTACAAGAAACATTTTATTCAAGGATTAAGTTATTACTCAACAAAGAAGAATTAAAATTATTAAAAGATAAGATGAATTCAGAAGCACTTTATTATAAATATAGCAGACAGAATTCCAATGTTTAATGGGGACCTTACACCTTACAATAGATTTCATTTTATCTATCCTACAAACATATCAAGAAAAATCATAATGGACAGGTCCTTAGATTTATTTGTGACCTTTGAGGAGCCGTATGAGATGAAAATCTCATGTACGGTTCTGTAATAGGGATGGGAACAGTGATGTTATCATCGACTATGATTATCTAACAGTTCAA